CAAAAGTAATAAATTAAAAAAGTTTTGGACCGGGAATTTCTTGGATCTTCTAAATAAACGAGGACCTTCTAAGTTTGCAAATGAAAAATGATATAGATTCTAAATAATTCAAATCAAAATTTCTTTCTCATTTGTACGTGTATGATATATCCCACAAGACTTGTATATAATCAGAAAAGAAATTAGTTTGTAATGAATGAAAAAAGATAATGAATTCTTGAATAACTAAAAAAGTAAGGTGTCAAACAGACTTTTTGGGGAGTAGAGTTGGGGATAGAGGGACTTGAACCCTCACGATTTTAAAAGTCAACGGATTTTCATCTTACTATAAATTTCATTGTTGTCAGTATTGACATGTAGAATGGGACTCTATCTTTATTCTCGTCCGATTAATAAGTTCCACCAAGGATCTATCAGACTATGAAGTGAATCATTTGATCAATGAATATTTGATTTTTTCTTAAACTTCGAATTGATTCACAACATTTCTATTTTGTTTATAAAAAAATAGAAATCGAGATTCAGGTCGTTATTTTTGAGATCGTTTTGTGTTACCTATATTTGGACAATATAGGTTTTTCTCCTTCATCCTTTTTGATTTGAAGTTTCGATCTAAGGATTCCTTTATCAACACAAGGTAGTGAACTCCATTTGTTAGAACAGCTTCCATTGAGTCTCTGCACCTATCCCTTTTTTCTCGCTTTCTAAACTCGGGTTTATTCGAGTAAACAAGGATTTGGCTCAGGATTGCCCATTGTTAATTCCAGGGTTTCTCTGAATTTGAAAGTTATCACTTAGTAGGTTTCCATACCAAGGCTCAATCCAATTAAGTCCGTAGCGTCTACCAATTCCGCCATATCCCCTTTTTTATTAGGATCTCATTATGATGTCTTTCCACTTTTTCTTATGCTGAAACCTTGGAATTCATTACATATAGATACTTATTTCTTTGGTATGTTCTTTCTTTTTTTTGAGCCCGACCCATATTTATTTAGTCTAATCAACAAAGATTCTATCATTTTTGTATTTGCAATTCAATATGGTTATATATTACAGAACATATATATGTTCTTCCTTTTCTCATATTTGTCTTAAATTTGAAGAAATAGTTGAACGGTCGATTCTTTTTTTTTTTTTACTTTCATGAAAAGAAATTGATAATTATTATTAAAACTTAGAATTCTACCATGTGCAATGGAAAAAGATTTTAAGTCTACTTCGTAGATTTGAAATTCGAATAATTATAAAAAATTCTATTCGAATATTAATTAGAATAATTCTATAATATTAGAAATAAAAAGAAAAAAAAAGATTTATGATCTAATTAAGATTTTCTTATTTAGAAACTAATAAAATGAAAATTAGAAAGTCGATATACTGCTATATTCTATTAATTCAGGTTATGTTTTATTTATTTAATGATATATTTATTTGAGCCCGCTTAGCTCAGAGGTTAGAGCATCGCATTTGTAATGCGATGGTCATCGGTTCGATTCCGATAGCCGGCTTTTCCATATTTTTTCGTTTTTTTAGATGATTTTTAATGCACTTTCAAAATCAAAGAAGATTGAAAAGACTTCTTTTACCTTTTTCCAAGAGTTACCACTCCATTTATATTATGTCATATAAACTTCCATATAGGAAGATATATTGGGTAAAAGAGTTAGATCTTTGCAAAATAAATAAAGAAAATAAAGAAAAATTTTTGTGATTTATTTGATTTATATATATTGTATATACAATACAAAAAAATCTGTATATTGAGAGAATATATCTTCTTACTCTTTGTATTCCAATAGTTTATTGGAGTGGATTTCACGTCATTTATCATTATCATTTAGTTCAGTTTTAATTTTGTTTAGTTTTGTACAATTTCAATAAAAAAGGAGTCTTTATGTCACGTTACCGAGGGCCTCGTTTTAAAAAAATACGCCGTCTGGGGGCTTTACCGGGACTAACTAGTAAAAGGCCTAAGGCAGGAAGCGATCTTAGAAACCAATCACGCTCTGGAAAAAAATCGCAATATCGTATTCGTTTAGAAGAAAAACAAAAATTGCGTTTTCATTATGGTCTTACAGAACGCCAATTACTTAAATATGTTCGTATCGCCGGAAAAGCCAAGGGGTCAACAGGTCAAGTTTTACTACAATTACTTGAAATGCGTTTGGATAACATCCTTTTTCGATTGGGTATGGCTTTGACTATTCCTCAAGCGCGCCAATTAGTTAACCATGGACATATTTTAGTTAATGGTCGTATAGTTGATATACCAAGTTATCGCTGCAAACCCCGAGATATTATTACAGTGAAGGATGAACAAAACTCTAGAACTTTGGTTCAAAATCTTCTTGACTCATCTGCCCCTGAGGAATTGCCAAACCATCTGACTCTTCACACATTCCAATATGAAGGGTTAGTCAATCAAATAATAGATAGGAAATGCGTCGGTTTGAAAATAAATGAATTGCTTGTCGTAGAATATTACTCTCGACAGACTTAATAAACCTAACTTAAGTAAAAAAAAAAACTAAAAACAAGAGTTCGGACAACTCTGCTTTGCCCTCGTTTTTTATTAAAAAAAAGGCACGCACAAGGTAAGGGATTTTGTCGGGGAATCTTTTTCCTATTCATGTATCATAGATTGGTAGAGAGATTTGGATCCCTTGTTTGCTCTTCCCAGCATTTTCCATATCAAAAAAATTAGGAATAGAGAATCTATTTCAAAATCAAAACAAGGTAGATTTTATATCTATTCTTTTTTATTTTATTTGATACATTGTGGTCAATCACGTACGATTGGTGAATTAGTTGAAAGTACGGAAAGAGAGGGATTCGAACCCTCGGTAAACAAAAGTCTACATAACAGTTCCAATGTTACGCCTTCAACCACTCGGCCATCTCTCCGACATCAGGATTATGACTGAGTACCTGGGTGAATAGCGAGTTATTCATCGTTTTTTAGATTATGGTTAATAGATCCCTTTTTTGACCGGAAAAATTGGAAGTAGATAGTAGATAGAAGGTTTTTTTTTATGAGTCCCCTTTTATGTGAGTTCGTACTATACAATTCCTTTGTTTGTGAGAAAATTTTCTTACAAAAGAAAAGGTAAAGGAAATAAAAAGAGTTATAGAATGGATTACTACCTATGCCAAGATCGCGTATAAATGGAAATTTTATTGATAAAACCTTTACAATTGTAGCCGATATCTTATTACGAGTCATTCCGACAACTTCCGGAGAAAAAGAGGCATTTACTTATTACAGAGATGGTGCGATTTGATTATCATTATTTTTTGCTTTCTCGCCGATTTGGAATAGAAAGAAAAACGAGTATTGAAAAAAAAAATCTACGCTTTTGAAGGTGAAGTTTAGAATATAAAAAAAGCAATCCCTTCTGTCATGTATCCACGATTAATGCAGCCTTAGATGCTTCAATTGTGAATTCTAGTATTGAGCAAAAGGTTTTTACCTATGGTTCCCGTATTAGAGATCAATTCTACTACACTAATACAATCTACGAATAGGAGGCATCGGGGAAGAAGCACTACGCCGAGAAATCAACAACACGAAAACTTTCTTCAAAATGATTCCCTTTCTTCTTCTTCTTTGGGATTGGGACTAATTAAAATGGTTGGAACAATAAACATCCATCTCGTTCGTACTTTGGATATCCGTATAACCATTGAAGACTGTTGAAGTGACTAATTCCTGGAAATTTAGGGGCGTTGAGAACAAAGAAATTTTTAGAGTTTCCTTTTTTATTTTTATCTAGCATGAACCCACTTGGTAGTAAGAAAAGATCTTTTGCAAGAAGGTTGGCTAGGGATTTCTTGTAAAAACATTAGCCCCGCTTAGTTCATAATGACATCACTTTTTTCCATATATTATTTTCATTATGCACTTAAAAGGAGGAGCCGTATGAGATGAAAATCTCACATACGGTTCTGAAACGGAGAATTCGTTAAAGCGAATGACGACCGTAACGGATGTCCGCTCAATCTGAAGGAAATTATGCGGAAGCATTACAGAATTATTATGAAGCTATGCGACTAGAAATTGACCCCTATGATCGAAGTTATATACTCTATAATATAGGCCTTATCCACACAAGTAATGGGGAACATACCAAAGCTTTAGAATATTATTTTCGGGCATTAGAACGAAACCCCTTTTTACCACAAGCTTTTAATAATATGGCTGTGATCTGTCATTACGTGCGACTATCTCCACTATAGAAAAAAAAAAGAACGAACAGCTAGTCAATGAAATACTAGAAACACAAAAAAAGGGCTTTCTACATAAGCATCGTCCAAAACGATTTTTTAGCAGCTGTAGCAAATAAATCAACTTCATAGGTCGAAATATGAAGTGAAGACTAGATATGCCTAAATACTTTCTTCTATGGATAAAAAAAGATTTAATTGATAGAGGAAGCACCGTAAAGATCAATTGGAAAGGTTTTGGACCGATACAACAAAAGCTGTTTATTTATATCATAATATGAGATAAATCTTAGGAATCTACTTATGTAATAGAGTAGATCCCCTAAGGTATTGAGCAGCGGTGTAGCATCAGATCCTAAAGATAGTAAGTCTTTTTCTTTTTTATGAAGTTTGAAAAAAAAGTCTTTTTCAAAGATTCTATATAAATTTTTATCTGAAAGCGGGATAGTTACCTTTCAGAAAATTCTAATATCTAATAACAGTGGACATGCCTTTTTTTTCTGAAGGTAGGAGAAAAGATAAAACTTATTATATTAATTAATATATTAATTAAATCAAAATGAAAGTTTGAAACTCATGTAAGTACTCTCTTTTGTTTAATCCAAGAAAAACCAAATATCTATAAGAAATATCATTCAATTAGACATTCAATTAGATATAAAGTTAAAGTGGGTTAAAGTTAAAAAACTGGTACACCAAAACAAAAGAGTTGGTTGTCGAGCCGTATGAGGTAGGAAACTCTCAAGTACGGTTCTCAGGGAGGGAATTGACCCGCC